CCCCATTTAGAAGCACATTTACTCCGAAATTTAGACAAAAATGGAATTGTGATGATAGGATCATGGGTAGAGACAGGTGATATTTTGGTAGGGAAATTAACGCCCCAGATGACAAATGAATCCTCTTATTTCCCGGAATCTAGATTAGTACTAGCAATACTAGGACTTCCGGTGTGCACTTTAAAGGAAACTTGTCTAAAACTGCCGATAGGTGGTAGGGGTCGAGTTATTGATGTAAGATGGATCCAGAAAAAGGAGGATTCTAGTTCGACTCTGGAAACTATTCGTGTATATATTTTACAGAAACGAGAAATCAAAGTAGGTGATAAAGTAGCTGGAAGACATGGAAATAAAGGTATCATTTCCAAAATTTTACCTAGACAAGATATGCCTTATTTGCAAGATGGAAGACCTGTTGATATGGTCTTTAACCCCTTAGGGGTACCCTCACGAATGAATGTAGGACAGATATTTGAATGTTCACTCGGATTAGCGGGGGAACTACTAGACAGACATTATCGAATAGCACCCTTTGATGAGAGATATGAAGAAGAGGCTTCGCGAAAACTAGTGTTTTCTGAATTATATGAGGCCAGTAAACAAACAGCCAATCCATGGGTATTTGAACCCGAGTATCCGGGAAAGAGCAGACTATTTGATGGAAGAACAGGAGATCCTTTTGAACAACCTGTTATAATAGGAAATCCTTATATCTTGAAATTAATTCATCAAGTTGATGATAAAATCCACGGGCGTTCTAGTGGACATTATTCAGTTGTTACACAACAACCACTTCGCGGACGGGCCAAGCAAGGGGGACAACGGGTAGGAGAAATGGAAGTTTGGGCTCTAGAAGGATTTGGTGTTGCTCATATTTTACAAGAGATGCTTACTTATAAATCGGACCATATTAGAACTCGCCAGAGACTACTTGGTACTATGCTCATTGGAGGAAGACTACCTAACCCCAAGGATGCTCCCGAATCTTTTCGATTGCTCGTTCGAGAACTACGATCTTTGGCTCTGGAACTGAATCATTTCCTTGTATCTAAGAAGAACTTGCAGATTTATAGGATGGAAGCTTAATCGTAATTCATTTCAAAGTTTTTTCTATGATTGATCCGTCTAAACATCAACAACTCCGAATTGGATTAGTTTCTCCCCAACAAATAAGGGCTTGGGCCACTAAAATCCTACCTAATGGAGAGATAGTTGGAGAGGTGACAAACCCCTCTACTTTTCATTACAAAACCAATAACGCGGAAAAAGATGGATTATTTTGTGAAAGAATTTTTGGGCCTATAAAAAGCGGAATTTGTGCGTGTGGAAATTCTCGAGTAATCGGAGATGAAAAATACGAATCGAGATTTTGTGAAAAATGCGGAGTCGAATTTGTTGATTCTCGAATACGAAGGTATCAAATGGGCTATATAAAATTGGCATGCCCCGTAACCCACATATGGTATTTGAAACGTCTTCCTAGTTATATTGCGAATTTTTTAGATAAACCTCTTAAAGAATTAGAGGGCCTAGTATACTGCGATGTGTGATTTGATCGAAATTTTGATTTTACAGATTCGCAATGAGAAACTGTTATCCCATTCAATTCATTGGGATGCCCCGGCTCTGACATGTCTCTTGGGCGGAGTAACATGAAGCTCAGAATCATGGGTGTATTCAATACTCCCAAATAAAAGGGAATTGATCCATGGTCGATTTCGTAACAAGTCAATTTTTATTTGAAGTTGTACCTCGTAAAAACAAAAAAGACTTCTTTTGTTTGTGGAATTAATCACTCTCCGTTGTTTAGAAAAAAGTGATGTTTTCATAATCAAAAAGCAAAATATGTCATGGTTACAAGAGTCTATCCATCGCATATAGGCTTGGCGTTGTGGTATAACCATCGAGGTGAAGTCGTGACCTAAAAGATCGAATGGAACGATCCATAGACAAGTAAATCCTTTCTCTTATGATTATGAATTCCAAGGCAAGGGAGGTAGACTACTCAAGAATTTGACATTTCATTTTGAACAAAGAATTCAAAACAAAAGAATGAAGGAATCCATGAAATAGTGCGTCGTCGTCAAGGGGAACTTGAGTAAGGAGTAGATCTTTTGTTTTTGCTTGGGTCTTTTATTTCTAGAATTGGAAAGCGAGCAATCCTTTCTTTATTTTATTTTATTTGCTGTAACTACTTGAGCCGGATGAGAAGAAACTTTCACGTCCGGCTTTGAAGGGGGGAGATCTTATAGTACAGGATCCTATCCCAATTGTTCTTTTGCTAGGCCCATAGCTAAAAAACCTACTTTTTTACGATTACGAGGTTTATTCGAATATGAAGAAACCCAATCTTGGAACTACAGTATCCCACTTTTTTTTAGTACCCAAGGTTTCGATACCTTTCAAAATCGAGAAATATCTACTGGAGCAAGTGCTATCCGAGAACAATTAGCTGAGTTGGATTTGCGAACTATTATAGATTTTTCGTTGGCAGAATGGAAAGAGTTAGGGGAAGAGGGGCCTACAGGGAATGAATGGGAAGATCAAAAAGTTAGAAGAAGAAAAGATTTTTTGGTTAGACGCATGGAATTGGCTAAGCATTTCATTCGAACAAATATAGAACCAGAATGGATGGTTTTGTGTCTATTACCAGTTCTTCCTCCCGAATTGAGACCGATCATTCAGATCGATGGAGGCACAGTAGTGAGTTCGGATATTAATGAACTCTATCGAAGAATTATTTATCGGAACAATACTCTTACCGACCTATTAACAATAACTAGATCGACGCCGGGCGAATTAGTAATGTGTCAGGAGAAATTGGTACAAGAAGCTGTAGATACACTTCTGGATAATGGAATCCGGGGACAACCACTGAGGGACGATCAGAATCAAGTTTACAAGTCATTTTCCGATGTAATTGAAGGGAAAGAGGGAAGGTTTCGTGAGACTCTTCTTGGCAAACGGGTCGATTATTCAGGGCGTTCCGTCATTGTCGTAGGTCCTTCACTTTCATTACATCAATGTGGATTGCCTCGTGAAATTGCAATAGCACTTTTTCAGACATTTATAGCTCGCGGTCTAATTAGACAAGATCTCGCTGAGCACATGGGAGTTGCTAAGAGTCAAATTCGGGAAAAAGCACCCATTGTATGGGAAATACTTGAGGAAGTTATGCGGGGGCATCCTGTATTGTTAAATAGAGCACCCACTCTGCATAGATTAGGAATACAGGCATTTCAACCCATTTTAGTGGAAGGGCGTGCTATTTGTTTACATCCATTAGTTTGTAAAGGATTCAATGCAGACTTTGATGGGGATCAAATGGGTGTTCATCTACCTTTATCTTTGGAGGCCCAAGCGGAGGCTCGTTTACTTATGTTTTCGCATATGAATCTTTTGTCTCCGGCTATTGGTGATCCCATTTCCGTACCAACTCAAGATATGCTTATTGGACTCTATGTATTAACGAGCGGGAATCGTCGAGGTATTTGTGCAAATAGATATAATCCACGGGATCGAAGAAACTATCAAAAAAAAGAACAAATTGACGATCATCTATATAAGTATATGAAAGAGCCCTTTTTTTGTAATTCCTATGATGCAATTGGGGCTTATCGTCAAAAAAGAATACATTTAGATAGTCCTTTATGGCTCCGATGGCAACTAGATCCACGTGTTCTTGCTTCAAGAGAAGTTCCCATCGAAGTTCACTATGAATCTTTAGGTACCTATCATGAGATTTATGGGCACTATTTAATAGTAAGAGGTGTAAAAAAAGAAATGCTTTTTCTATACATTCGAACAACTGTTGGTCATATTTCCTTTTATCGAGAAATTGAAGAAGCTATACAAGGATTTTATCGAGTCTGTGCATCTGGTACTTAATCATATCGTACTTAGCTAAATAACTCTATAATACCAGTGGAATTCGGTTCGCTCGGGTTCAACTAGGATCATAGTTCGTGAATTTCTACGCGAATTAAGATCGAGAAAAGGAAGTTTTCCAATCACTAACTTAAACCCATTCATTGTCGAATCCCACTCCACTCAGCGAAATATGGAGGTACTTATGGCAGAACGGGCCAATCTGGTCTTTCACAATAAAGTAATAGATGGAATTGCCATGAAACGACTTATTAGCCGATTAATAGATCACTTTGGAATGGCATATACATCACATATCCTGGATCAAGTAAAGACTCTGGGTTTCCAGCAAGCCACTGCTACATCTATATCGTTGGGAATTGATGATCTTTTAGCAACACCTTCTAAGGGATGGCTAGTCCAAGATGCTGAACAACAAAGTTGGATTTTAGAAAAACACCATCATTATGGTAATGTACACGCGGTAGAAAAATTACGTCAATCCATTGAGATATGGTATGCTACAAGTGAATATTTGCGACAAGAAATGAATCCTAATTTTAGGATGACGGACCCGTATAATCCAGTCCATATGATGTCTTTTTCAGGAGCTCGAGGAAATGCCTCTCAGGTACACCAATTAGTCGGTATGAGAGGATTAATGTCGGATCCACAAGGACAAATGATTGATTTGCCTATTCAAAGCAATTTCCGCGAAGGACTCTCTTTAACAGAATATATAATTTCTTGCTACGGAGCCCGTAAAGGAGTTGTGGATACTGCTGTACGAACAGCAGATGCTGGATATCTCACGCGCAGACTTGTTGAAGTAGTCCAACATATTGTTGTACGTAGAAGAGATTGTGGCACCATCCGCGGTATTTCTGTGAGTCTTCAAAACGGAATACCGGAAAGATTATTTATCCAAACAGCAATTGGTCGTGTATTAGCAGACGATATATATTTCGGCCCTCGGTGCATTGCTGCTAGAAATCAAGATATTGGGGTTGGACTTCTCAATCGGTTGATAATCCTTCAAGTCCAACCAATATCTATTAGAACTCCCTTTACCTGTAGGAGTACGTCTTGGATCTGTCAATTATGTTATGGCCGGAGTTCGACTCACGGTGACCTGGTTGAATTGGGAGAAGCTGTAGGTATTATTGCGGGGCAATCCATTGGAGAACCAGGTACTCAACTAACATTAAGAACTTTTCATACTGGCGGAGTATTCACAGGGGGTACGGCAGAACATGTAAGAGCCCCTTCGAATGGAAAAATCAAATTCACTGAGGATTTGGTTCATTCCACACGTACACGTCACGGACATCCCGCCTTTCTATGTCATATCGACTTAGATGTCACTATTGAGAGTGAAGATATTATACATAAGGTGAATATTCCATCCAAAAGTATTCTTTTAGTTCAAAATAATCAATATGTAGAATCTGAACAAGTGATTGCTGAAATTCGCGCAGGAAGAGCCACCTTGAATTTGAAAGAAAAGGTTCAAAAACATATTTATTCTGACTCAGAGGGAGAAATGCACTGGAGTACCGACGTGGGCCATACACCGGAATTTCCATATGGAAATGTTAATCTCTTATCAAAAACAAGCCATTTATGGATATTAGCCGGAAGGTTGCACAAATCCATTCCATCTTCCTTTTCACTCCACAAGGATCAAGATCAAACCAAGGCTCATTTTCTTTCTGTCGAACAAAGATATAGTTTGAACTCTTCAGTGACTAATGATTACGTCAGACACAAATTATTTAGTTCGGATCCTTCTAGTAATACAGAGGATAGGATTCCTGATTATTCAGAACTTAATCGAATCGTAGGGACTGATCATTCTAATCGCATATCTCCTGCCAAAAATTCGGATTTTTTGGCAAAGAGGCGAAGAAATAGATTCACCATTCCATTTCAATCAATTCAAGAACGAGCGAAAGAATTAATGCCCCTTTTGGGTATCTCGATTGAAATACCTATAGGTAGTTTCCGTCGAAATAGTATTTTTGCTTATTTTGATGATCCTCGATACCGAAGAAATAGTTCGGGAATTACTAAATGTGGTACTAGTACTATAGAGGCGCAGTCAATCATAAAAAAAGAAGGGTTGATTGACTATGACTATCAAGGAGTCAAAGAATTGAGAGAAAAATACCAAATGAAAGTGGATCGTTTTTTTTTCCTTCCGGAGGAAGTACATATCTTACCAAGATCTTCTTCCATAATGGTACTGAACAATAGTATCATTGGAGTAGATACACAAATTACATTAAATACAAGAAGCCGGGCCGGCGGATTGGTCCGGGTGGAGAAGAAAAAAAAAAAGATGAAACTTCAAATTATTTCAGGAGATATCTATTTTCCTGGAGAAAGAGATAAAATATCCCGACAGAGTGGTATTTTTATACCACCGAGAAGGGGACAACAAAATTCCACGGAATCAAACAATTTGAAAAATTGGATCTATGTCCAACGGATCACACCTACCAAGAAAAGGTTTTTTGTTTTGGTTCGACCTGTAGTCACATATGAAATAACGGACGGTATAAGTTTAGCAACACTTTTCCCTCAGGATCTCTTGCAAGAAAGGGATAAAGTCCAACTTCGAGTTGTCAATTATCTTTTTTATGGAAATCATGGTAACCCTATTCGGGGAATTTCTGACATAAGTATTCAACTCGTTCGGACTTGTTTAGTATTGAATTGGGGCCAAGACAAAAAAAATGCTTCTATTGAGGAGGCACCAGCCTCCCTTATTGAAGTAAAAACCAATGGTATGATTCGAAATTGTCTAAGAATCGATTTAGGGAAATCCACGATTTCCTATGCTGGAAAAAGGAATGATCCCTCAAGTTCAGAATTGCTTTATGATAATGGATCAGACCATCTGAATCCCTTTTTTGATTCTAGTTATTCAAAAGCAAGACTTCAACAATCATTTAGCCAAAATCAAGGAACTGTTCGTACGTTGTTGAATAGAACGAAGGAATGCTCGTCTTTTATGATTTTGTCATCATCCAATTGTTTTCGAATAGGTCCACTCAAGGGTCTAAAATTACAATATCACAAAGAATCAATTAAAAAGGATCCCCTAATTCCAATTAGGACTTCGCGGGGTCCTTTAGGAACAGTCCTTCAAATTGCGAATTTTTTTTCCTCTTTCCATTTAATAACTCATAATCAGACCTTGGTAACTAACTATTTTCAACTTGACAATTTAAAACAAATTTTTCAAGTAATTCAATATTATTTAATCGATGAAAATAGGAGAATTTTCAATTCTGATCTAGGAAGTAAGATTCTTTTGACTTCGTTCAAATTGAATTGCTATTGTCTTTCTCCCAATTATTGTGAAGAGACATCCACAAAAACGAATCTTGGACAATTTCTTTGTGAAAATCTATGGATAGCTAAAAAGGGACCAGACTTAAAGGCTGGTCAAGTTCTAATTATTCAAGTCGACTCTGTAGTAATAAGATCAGCTAAACCATATTTGGTTACTCCAGGAACAAGCCTTCGTGGCCATTATGGCGAAATCGTTTACGAAGGAGATACATTAGTTACATTTCTATATGAAAAATCGAGGTCTGGTGACATAACGCAAGGCCTTCCAAAGGTAGAAAAAGTTTTAGAGGTTCGTTCGATTGAATCAATATCGATGAATCTAGAAAAGAGGATTGATGGTTGGAACAAACGTATAACACGAATTCTTGGACTTCTTTGGGGATTCTTTATTGGCACGGAGCTAACTATAGCGCAAAGTCGTATTTCTTTGGTTAATAAGATCCAAAAGGTTTATCGATCCCAAGGGGTACAGATCCATAATAAGCATATCGAAATTATTGTACGGCAAATTACATCAAAAGTCTTGGTTTCTGAAGATGGAATGTCTAATGTTTTTTTACCAGGAGAGCTAATTGGATTGTTGCGAGCAGAACGAACAGGGCGTGCTTTGGAGGAATCGATCTCTTATCGAGCCATCTTATTGGGAATGACGGGAGCTTCTTTAAATACTCAAAGTTTTATATCCGAAGCAAGTTTTCAAGAAACAGCTCGAGTTTTAGCAAAAGCGGCTCTCCGGGGCCGTATCGATTGGTTGAAGGGCCTAAAAGAAAACGTGGTTCTGGGAGGGATGATACCCGCGGGTACTGGATTCAATAGATTAGTACATCGTTCACGGCAACATAAGAACATTCCTGTGAAAAAAAAAAATCAGAATAGATTCGAAGGAGAAATGGGAGATATTTTTCTTTACCACAGAGAATTATTTGATTCGTGTGTTTCAAAGAATTTCTAAGATATTTCATTTTCTCATTTTTTTTTAAGAAAAAAATGCATCATCTGTTAAGTAAGATATTTTTATTTAAAAATAACGAGAAATAGAAAGGAATTAATGGTTTGGGTTTGGTATCAATGGCCGATTCACAGTGTAAGAGAAGGTTCCGTCGGAACAATTTTCGATTTTTTGATACCTCGTGTCTCTTAGAAAAAAAGAGAAAGTAGGAGGAGAAATGACAAGAAGATATTGGAACATCAATTTGGAAGAGATGATGAAAGCGGGAGTTCATTTTGGCCATGGTATTAAGAAATGGAATCCTAGAATGTCACCTTATATCTCTGCCAAGCGTAAAGGTATTCATATTACAAATCTTACTAGAACTGCTCGTTTTTTATCAGAAGCTTGTGATTTAGTTTTTGATGCAGCAAGTAAAAGAAAACAATTTTTAATTGTTGGGACAAACAAAAAAGCAGCTGGCTCAGTAGCACGGGCCGCAATAAGGGCTCGGTGTCATTATGTTAATAAAAAATGGCTTGGGGGTATGTTAACGAATTGGTCTACTACACAAACGAGACTTCATAAGCTCAGGGACTTGAGAATGGAACAAAAGTCAGGGAGACTGGCCTGTCTTCCGAAGAGAGATGCAGCCGTGTTGAAGAGACAATTATTGCACTTGCAAAGATATCTGGGTGGGATTAAATATATGACAAAATTACCTGATATTGTAATCATCGTCGATCAGCAAGAAGAATATAGAGCTCTTCGAGAATGTATTACTTTGGGAATCCCAACAATTTGTTTAATCGATACAAATTGTGACCCGGATCTTGCAGATCTTTCGATTCCGGCAAACGATGACGCTATAGCTTCAGTTCGATTAATTCTCACCAAATTAGTATTCGCAATTTGTGAAGGTCAGCAATCATAATAAGAAAAATGACTTTAGTGAACCTGACTCTATAATTTGAGAATTTTAATTCTTCATAGGGTGGAATCTCTTAGTATTCCTGAATAGCAAAAAAGAGATAGAAAAACATCTGGGGATTTTTTTTGATTAGTTGGCATTAAAAATATACGATCCAAATAGAATAGACAGGTCGAGAAAGAAATGGTTGAATCAAAATAATCTATTTGAATTTCAGGTTCTATTTCTGTCAGAGGACAATATGAATGTTTTATCATGTTCAATCAATACACTAAGAGGATTATATGATATATCCGGTGTGGAAGTAGGCCAACACTTCTATTGGCAACTAGGTAGTTTCCAAGTCCACGGCCAAGTACTTATTACTTCTTGGGTTGTAATTGCTATATTATTGGGTTCAGCCACTCTAGTTGTTCGGAATCCACAAGACATTCCGACTGACGGTCAAAATTTCTTCGAATATGTCCTTGAATTCATTCGAGATGTGAGCAAAACGCAGATTGGAGAAGAATATCGTCCCTGGGTTCCCTTTATTGGAACTATGTTTCTATTTATTTTTGTTTCTAATTGGTCAGGGGCTCTTTTCCCTTGGAAAATCATAGAGTTACCTCATGGGGAGTTAGCCGCACCCACGAATGATATAAATACAACTGTTGCTTTAGCTTTACTCACGTCAGTGGCATATTTCTATGCGGGTCTTACAAAAAAGGGATTGGGTTATTTTGGTAAGTATATTCAACCAACTCCAATTCTTTTACCCATTAACATATTAGAAGATTTCACAAAACCCCTATCCCTTAGTTTTCGACTTTTCGGAAATATATTAGCAGATGAATTAGTCGTTGTTGTTCTTGTTTCTTTAGTACCCTTAGTGGTTCCTATACCTGTCATCTTTCTTGGATTATTTACAAGTGGTATCCAGGCTCTTATTTTTGCAACTTTAGCCGCAGCTTATATAGGGGAATCCATGGAGGGTCATCATTAATTAGTTTTCGACAGAGTCTTTTTTTAGCTTATGCTTAGATCAAGTCAATCTATCCATTAATCTACTTCGGGAACATAGAAGTATGTTCTAGAGTAATAGAACAAAGAAAGGATATTAGAGAATTGGAAAGGGGAGGAGTTTATTAGTATAGAAATGTCGAACTAGGTATATGGAATCTAATGGTTAGAAGGAAACTCTTATAGATAGTTCAACGCAAAGAATGATTCTAGAATCCAATTGAATCTAAGATAGAATACTTAGTTTACGTTATGGAAGAAAGACATGTATATTTGATAGTACATTTTGACATTTATGAACTCATATTCAAATTGCCTTCCATTTCGAAATTTAGATAGATGGGAATTCAATTGGGGTCTTTACTTTACCTTTGTTTCATTTATGACTGTTGTTAATTGAATAAATAAACAGATCAAATTAAGAGAAGGGGTTGAAGAAGTCAAAGAATGGCTCGAAAGAAGGAAATGAAACACTCAAGTTCTATGGATTCAGAAAGACTTCACAAATAGGAACTAAAAAAGATCAAGTCTTTCTGATAATCTGATCGTTCAATAAAAAAAAAAGAGTCTTTTTTTTCAATTAGAAAGAAGTTCTTAGTTACTTCGACTGGATGAATCTTAGTCCATGGAATAATTAAGTCATAATTCATTTGCTGATTGTATCATTAACCATTTCTTTTTTTTGTGCGAGGAACTTATCATGAATCCACTGATTTCTGCCGCTTCTGTTATTGCTGCTGGATTGGCTGTAGGGCTTGCTTCTATTGGACCTGGAGTTGGTCAAGGTACTGCGGCGGGCCAAGCTGTAGAAGGTATTGCGAGACAGCCAGAAGCAGAGGGTAAAATACGAGGTACTTTATTGCTTAGTTTGGCTTTTATGGAAGCTTTAACAATTTATGGGCTAGTTGTAGCATTAGCGCTTTTATTTGCGAATCCTTTTGTTTAATCCGAATCCGAGAAATAGGAAGAATACTCATTTTTCCTATTTATTTGGACTTGCCGCTTGCCTTTTCGCATTATACCAAGATTCCAATTACTTATTTGTTGAGGAAAAACCGGGAGGGAAGGGCGGATTTGAGGATTTAGTGTTACCGACTCGCTTTCTTCCTTCCCCCTCTTTGTCCAATGAAAGTTTTTTAGGAAGTCTTGCAACAAACGAGATATTTCGCAATTGACACGAAAAAGGGTACCTAATTCTATTCGAATAAGGATTCTTTTCGAAAAAAAAAAAAAAAAAAAAGAAAATCCATTTCGAGATGGAATAGATTTTTGAATCTAGTTTCTATTTAGAAATATGAAATAGACAACGAAAGAATTCTGTTCATTTTGTTTAGTCTATCTATAAGCTATAAGAGGAGATCATATGAGAAATGTAACCGATTCTTTCCTTTCCTTGGGTCACTGGCCATCTGCCGGGAGTTTCGGGTTTAATATCGATATTTTAGCAACAAATCCAATAAATCTAAGTGTAGTGATTGGTGTATTGATCTTTTTTGGAAAGGGAGTGTGTGTGAGTTGTTTATTTCAAGAATAGGCTGGATTCAACCAGTTGCACCCCCCCCTTTTTTTCTTTTTTCTGGATAACTATTAAAGAAAGGTGCATGATCGCGCGAATTACTTCTGAATTCTGAATAAATTAAGAAATTCTATATCAGATGTAAGAACCATAGCATTTCGTGATTTGTTGGTAAATAGGCTTTGATTCTCTAGCAACCAATAATGTGGAACCATATTAATGGTTAAAGCGAAACTCTTTGAAGTCTAGTTACAGCATGGTACTCTTTCTACCACTATGTTAATAGCGAAATGCTTTTGCATTTCAAAAGAATAGTTAGAAATTTATCGATATATAACACTCATATCGATAAAAAGATTTGAACCTTTTATTGGTATTACAAAAACGTTTATTCATTCTTACTACATTTTCATTTAAATGCCAAATGCTGAGCGGATGACCTATGTCTAAATATCAAGTAAGGTTTGGATTTGAAAAAAAAAACAACTTTGCTGACAATTACATATTTTTTGTTTGGCCAGAAGAGTCCTCCAAATCCAAATATTCGATTAGCGATTCATTTACAATTTTGTTTGGGAATATGAAAAAAGAGTAGAGGATAGGTTCATTACATTCAAAAAAGGATATGGAAATTGACCATAAAATCAAAAATGGAAGTAATTGAGCGTGAGAGCCAAATGAATCAAAAGATTCAAGTTTGGTTCGGGAAGGGATCATAAAAGTTTTGAAATGAATGGAAAAAGAATCTACTTTCATTAAGTGATTTATTAGATAATCGCAAAGAACGAATTTGGATGGCTATTCGAAATTCAGAAGAACTGCGTGAAAAGGCCGTTGAACAACTAGAAAAAGCCCGGGCTCGCTTACAGAAAGTAGAGATGGAAGCAAATCAGTTT